CAGGTTGTCGCGCAATCCCTTCTACAGCTTGCCCTGCAGCAGTACCTTGACCAACCCCAGGTCCAATAGAAGCAAGCCCGACGGCCAACCCAGCAGCAATAACGGAAGCGGCAGAAATCAGTGGATTCATGATAAGTTCCTCGCACCTCAAATAAAATAAAGAAAAGAAATAGTTAATGATACAATCAACCAACAAATTATGACTTAATTATTCAATTACTAAGATTTATTCAGTCGAAGTAATTAAGAATTCCGAATTGAAATAAGAATATTTATTGAACTATCCGAACTACTTCGATATTTATTTTTTCGTTTCTATCCACGTAGTTTTTCTGAATCCATACAACTTTTGTTCTTATATTACCTTAAATTTCCGAACCATTCTTTGAATTCTTCGTTCTTTTTCTTGATTTAATTTCTTTAGTCATTCAATATTCAATTCACAATTACAGATGAAACGGAAGGTCTTCGTTTTTTGAATCCCTATCTAAATTTACAGTAGCAGGGCAAATTTAGATATATAGTTAGTTCATATATAACTAGTTAATATCTAATATCACATATACATGTGTTTCTTCCATAGCGTAAACCAATTATTCGTGTATTAGATTCAATCGTATTCGAGAATCATTCTTTGAAACCTCCAAAAAAGAAAGAAAAGAGTTGTCTTATAGCGATTAGATTATATACACCTAGTTCGACTCCCCTCACTCTTACTCTATTTTTTTTTTAATCTCAGTTTTTTGAAAGCCCTTTCTTCCTTTTATTTATTATTATCCCATATGGATATAATCAATCTAAATCAATTCGTTAGACCGAATTATTGCATAGAAATATCAGAATTTGAGTGATCTAAATGTAATTTTATTATTATTATTTATGAATCGTTGAATTGAATGTGAATGAATGAAACGGGAATCTGTTCTAGTTCTATATAACATCTTTTTTTTTAATCACACGTCGTAAACGGAGATATCATACAAAATTATAGCTCCAAATATCGAATATACTAATATATCCTAATCTAATAAGAATATTAAATATGTTTAATAAAAATATTGAATATGTTATAGTTATAATTGAATGAACAAAACAAAATACAACAAAACAATACAAAACAATAAAAAAAAAGAATATTCATTGGAGGAAAATAGAAATTGGTCAAACAAAGAGTATTTTTAGTAAAAATAGGAAAAAGATCTTTTAGATAGATCTCTTTCCTATTTTTTTTTACAATTCCCTGGTAATCTTTTCTATTTTACTATTACACTAAATCGTATACTTATTTTTTTTATACCTTATTGCATCTTTCTTTTTTTTATTTGGATAACCCTTTTGAAAATTTTCAAAATTTCTTTCTATTTCATATATTTATGTTCCCTAAGTAGATTATCTTGAGCCGCACATACATTGCGACGGGCTAAACTAAAAAAAAGACTATTTCGAAAACTAGTCAATGATGGCCTTCCATGGATTCACCTATATAAGCCGCAGCTAAAGTAGCAAAAATAAGAGCTTGAATACCGCTTGTAAATAATCCAAGGAACATGACAGGTATAGGAACTACTAAAGGTACTAAAGAAACAAGAACAACAACTACTAATTCATCAGCTAATATATTTCCGAAAAGTCGAAAACTAAGCGATAAGGGTTTTGTGAAATCTTCTAAGATGTTAATCGGTAAAAGGATTGGAGTTGGTTGGATGTATTTACCAAAATAAGCTAATCCTTTTTTTGAAAGACCCGCATAGAAATATGCTACTGACGTAAGTAAAGCTAATGCAACGGTAGTATTTATATCATTTGTGGGTGCAGCTAACTCCCCATGAGGTAACTGTATGATTTTCCAAGGCAAAAGAGCCCCTGACCAATTAGAAACAAAAATAAATAGAAACATAGTTCCAATAAAGGGAACCCACGGACCATATTCTTCTCCAATCTGAGTTTTGCTCACGTCTCGAATGAATTCAAGGACATATTCAAAGAAATTCTGACCGAAAGTGGGAATGGTTTGCGGATTTCGAACAACTAGAATGGCTGAAACTAATAAGATAGCAATTACAACCCAAGAAGTAATAAGTACTTGGGCATGCACTTGGAAACCCCCTATTTGCCAATAGAAATGTTGACCTACTTCCACAGCAGATATATCGTATAATCTTTTTAATGTGTTGATGGAACATAATAGAACATTCATATTGCCCTCTAAAAGAAATAGAACTTGAAAAGGAATTATTTTGATTCAACCATCTCCTTTTTGACTTGTCTACTTAAATTTTATATTTTCGACTAATCACATAATATTTCCGGTTTTTTTATCTTTTTCTTTTTTGCGCGATTTAGTAATAGTATAATAACCGATTCCATAAATCTATGGATTTATCTTATTATTAATCAAGAATTTCGTATATAGCTAGAACGACCCTCACAAATTGCAAATACTAATTTGTTAAGAATTAATCGGATTGAAGCTATAGCATCATCATTAGCTGGAATCGAAATATCTGCGAAATCCGGGTCACAATTTGTATCGATTAAACAAATCGTTGGAATTCCCAAAGTGATACATTCTCGAAGAGCCGTATATTCTTCTTGCTGATCAACGATTATTACAATATCGGGTAACCCCGTCATATATTTAATGCCGCCCAGATATGTTTCCAAGTGAGATAATTGTCTCTTCAACATAGCAGCATCTCTTTTTTGAAGACAGTTGAGTCTCCCTGTCTTTTGTTCCGTTCTCAAGTCCCTGAACTTATGAAGTCTCGTTTCTGTAGTATACCAATTCGTTAACATACCACCGAGCCATTTTTTATTAACATAATGACACCGAGCTCTTATTGCAGCCCGCGCTACTGAATCAGCTGCTTTCTTTTTTGTACCAACAATTAATAATTGTTTTCCCCTACTTGCTGCATCAAAAACTAAATCACAAGCTTCTGATAAAAAACGAGCAGTTCTAGTAAGATTTGTAATATGAATACCCTTACGCTTTGCGGATATATAAGGTGCCATTCTAGGATTCCATTTCCTAGTACCATGGCCAAAATGAACTCCTGCTTCCATCATCTCTTCCAAAGTTATGTTCCAATATCTTTTTGTCATTTATCCCCACACTTTTTTTTTTCCAAAAAAAATTGAAAAAAGAGACCAGGTATCCTGAAATAGAAATAAATTATTGTTCCGATGGAACCTTCTCTTCTACCGAAGATTGGCCGTTGATACATGATCAGGCCATTCATTTTTTTTTCTATTTATTATTTTCTTTATTATCTTTTATTACCAAATCAAATGACCGCGTTTAAAGGGATGAATCCGCTCTTAGGAATCATTAAATCCTAGAAATGATTGCTCTGATGTATCGCATAAATTCTTTGAAATGAAAAAAAAAAGAATTCTCTGTGGTGGAACAAAATATCTCTGATTTCTCCCTCGAATAAATTATCTTTTTTGGTTTCCAAGGTAATCTTGTTATGTTGCCTTGGCCTTGAACGGTGCATTACTCTTTTGAATCCGGTACCAACGGGTATCATTCCCCCTAAAACAACGTTCTCTTTCAGACCTTTCAACCAATCGATACGACCCCGGAGAGCGGCTTTTGCTAAAACTCTAGCAGTTTCTTGAAAACTCGCTTCGGATATGAAACTTTGAGTATTCAGAGATGTTTTTGTTATTCCCAATAATAGAGCTCGGTAACAAATCGCTTCTTCCAAGGCACGCCCCGTTCGTTCAGCTCGCAACAATCCAATTAGTTCGCCGGGTGAAAAAACATTAGACATTCCATCTTCTGAAACCAAGACTTTTGATGTTATTTGACGCACAATAATTTCTATATGTCTATTATGGATGTGCACTCCCTGGGATCGATAAACCTTTTGGATTTTATTAACCAAAGAAATACGACTTTGCACTATAGTTAGCTCAGCACCAATCAAGAATCCCCAGGGAATGCCGAGAATTCTTGTTATACGCTCGTTCCAAGCGTCAACTCTCTTTTCTAGGTTCATCGATATTGAATCAATCGAACGCACTTCTAATACCTGTTCCACTTTTGGAAGACCCTGTGTTATATCACCAGATCTCGATTTTTCATATATAAATGTAACTAATATATCTCCTTCATAAAGGATTTCTCCATAATGGCCATGAACAGTTGCTCCTGGAGTCGCCAAATAAGGGTTAGCCGATCTTATTACTACAGAATCAATTTGAACAGTTAGAACTTGACCCGATTTTAGGTATGGTCCATTTTTCGTTTGAGCTATACATACATTTTCACAAATAAATTGCCCAAGGCTAATTATTGTAAACGTTTTTTCACAATAATTATGATGGAGAAAATGCCAATTAAAATGGAATGGATTTAAAACGATGTTACTGCATAGATCGGGCTTATAAATTCTCTCGTTTTCGTCCATTAAATAATATTTAAATACTTGAAGAGTTTCCTTTAATTTGTCAAGTTGCAAATTTTTAGTTATCGAGATCTGATTATGAGTTATTAAACGGTAAAATGAATAAAAATTTGCAACTTGAAGGGCTATTCCTAAAGGGCCTAACGAATTCTTAATTGGAATTAGAGGATCTCTTTTAATTTTCTTAATTCCTTCTTTTATCCCATTGTGATATTTTACATCATTGAATGGTCCCATTTGAAAACAATTAGATGATGACAAAATTATCAAAGATCGGCATTCCTTATTTCTATTCAACAACATACGAATAGTTCCGTGATTTTGGCTAAGTGATTGTTGAATTTTTTCCTTGGAATAAATAGAATAAAATGGATTGATATTGGTCCGATCTGACTCATTATCCGAGATCAATCCTGAACCGGACGGATCATTCCTTTTTCTGATATACGAAATATGGGATTTCACTAAGTCAATTCTTAGGTAATCTCCAATCAAACCATTTGTACTTACTTCAACAAAAGAAGCGCGGGCCTCTTCGATAGAAGAACTTTTTTTGTCTTGATCCCAATTCAAGACTAAACAAGT